AAATACAAGATGCTCATTGAATGATAAGAAAGTGATTTCCATTTATACAATTCAGAGATTCAAGGATTGTACTTTCTGTTCTAGATTAACCAGAATACTTGAAGTCTCATTTGTATTAGGGAATTATGGATAGGCTAACAAAAAAAGGCAGAATTAGGGATTCGTTGTGATTCTTCCATTTATTTGGAAGATACTTGAACCGAACCAATAGGATGAATCAAACGAGTTCTGCATCATGAACTTTGTACTTCGCCTATTGCGGTTCTAGAAAATCATGCCGCGACGAATTAAGAAATTGAATAGGAAAGAAAAGAAAATACAAAAAATACAATGAAAGGGTATCAAATTAGATTTGTTTGTATTGTATCTGAAACGAATCTTGTCTATTTCAACTTCGACTTTTTGTTCTTTCAACCAACTAATTTAACCCTTCAAATCAAATATGTATGAAGTATTCACATTCTTTTTGAAGAAAAGAAAAAAAAGAGAAAATCGAATTTGATTTTCGCTACTTTAATTTAAGAATTTAGAAGAATTTAAGAAACTCTACCCATCTATAAAATAGATGGGGTATATCTCGCCAAGATAGATAAAAGTATGGATTATGATCCATATTCGAAATCAATAGGTATCTCGCTTCATATCAATGAATTTATAAAAGACCTTATAAAAATAAAATAAGACCTTCTAAAAATTAACCATGTGCCAGGAACCAGACTTGAACTGGTGACACGAGGATTTTCAGTCCTCTGCTCTACCAACTGAGCTATCCCGACCATTCCCAATGTAGCATCCCATCCTCATTTTATTAGATAACTGGGGTCTATGTCAATTAAAGGGATAAGGGGGGGATTACAAAGTTTTCTGCAAGTCCTATAATTTCTTGGATCTTCCAAAACAAAAGACGACTTTGTAAGTTTCAATATGAGTAATGCTATTGATTGTGAATCATTCAAATAGGGATTCCTTGCTTAATTTAGATATGTATTCTATATCACATGTGATAAAATAAACTCATTTCATTTACCTCAAAATATGTTTGTCAAAGAATCAGAAAGATAAAGAAATTTGGAACCCCTAACGAAAAAGGGGAAAGGATAAAGATTTTTTGAGTCAAATAGGGTTTTTTGGGGATAGAGGGACTTGAACCCTCACGATTTTAAAAGTCGACGGATTTTCCTCTTACTATAAATTTCATTGTTGCCGGTATTGACATGTAGAATGGGACTCTATCTTTATTCTTGTCCGATTAATAAGTTCTTTAAAAGAACTATCAGACTATGGAGTGAATGGTTTGATGAATGAATATTCGATTCTTTCTTCAATGTGGAATCAATTCACAACAATTATTCCATTTTTCATATAAAAAAATACAGATACAGATTTGGGCCATCATTAATCATTTGATTTTGATATAGTATTCAATAGATACGTTTATCCTTAATCCTTTCTGAAGTTTCGATGGAAAGATTCCTCTACTAACGCAGTCAACTCCATTTGATTTGTTAGAACAGCTTCCATTGAGTCTCTGCACCTATCCTTTTTTTTTGTCTTCTGAACCAGTGTTTTGAGAAAACAGGATTTGGCTCAGGATTACCCATTTTTATTAATTCCAGGGTTTCTCTGAATTTGAAAGTTATCACTTAGTAGGTTTCCATACCAAGGCTCAATCCAATTAAGTCCGTAGCGTCTACCGATTTCGCCATATCCCCCTTCTTTTGTTTTGAAATTAGGATTTCAAAATGATATTATTCCTTTTTTTTCTTTCATTTAGACTCGAACCCTTGAATTTATTATATAGGGATTACTATCTCGAAAAAGGTATTTTCTTTCTTATTAAGAGGAAATCCGTATTTAATCTAATCAAATTAGATTTTATCATTTCCGTATCGGCAATTCAATATAGATTGATATATACCCCATATATATGTTTATATTCATTCGATTTATACCATGCAATTTGGTATACTTAAAGGATCGATTTTTTTTGTTCGTAACGTCCCTTTTCCCAATGAAATACCAACGAACATCGAGGAATGTCTGATTAGTTATAACTAATTAACTAATTCGAATTCGAAAGAAATAAAGAAATATGGAATAGAAAATACAGAAGTCTAACAAAAAGAATTTCAAATGTCATGGGAATTCAAAAAAAAAGAAAAAACAAAATAAAATTTAACTATCTAAAAATATTTAAGATTTACTATCGAATAGAAGAATATTCTAATTTAGAATTGTGATAAATAAATCGAAATTCTATATCGCTATCAAAACTGTTATGTTCTATAATATTCCAATTTTTTAGAAATTCTAAATTCTATTCTTTTCTATAGTTCTAGAGACACTATACTATAGTGTATTGAATTCCTATGCAGAGAAAATTTTTATTATGTGAGCCCGCTTAGCTCAGAGGTTAGAGCATCGCATTTGTAATGCGATGGTCATCGGTTCGAATCCGATAGCCGGCTTTTTCCTATTTTTCATTTTTTTAGTCCATTTT